ATTGCTGGAACAAAACAATATCGGATTCTGAAATCAAGGAAAGATAAAGATATTGAAAAATATATTTTCGAAATATAATATACTTTTTTTATATGTATTGGAAAAGAATAGCGATTTATTCCTATGCAGCATCCATTAACAAGAAGAGAAAATAAGAAATATCGAATATCGACAAATTCTTGTCTTGTGTGGTTTAAGGAAATAAAAAAACCCGCTTTTCACAATTTCATATATATCATCGAATTTAAATATCAGAATAGCCGATATAATCATGATTCAAGGGGTCAGGTCCACTTACTTTTTTTTAATATTAACACTCTCCGTATTATCCGCTGAAAAAAAAAAGAAGACTAAGACTTGATTTTCATGAAAAAGCCCTTTATCGGATTTGAACCGATGACTTACGCCTTACCATGGCGTTACTCTACCACTGAGTTAAAAGGGCCCTATTCAATTCATGAATTACCCATTTTCTATTATGAGTCTACTGCATAATAGAAAATGGGTAAAATTTTGCTCGTTTTTGCATTTTCTGGCTTAGTGCGAGATAGTGATAGGCATATTATATTGCATCTCAACGATAAACGAAGCAATGAGTGAAAATGGAAGAAAATAAATTAAATGAAACTAAATGGGGTTTTACCTCCCCTACCCCTTTTTTCTGTCCGGCTAACCATTGCCTGAACTGAAGGAATCCTATACTTCCTTTCGTTATATCGAATAGTATGGGATGCTTCATTCATGAAGCATCAACCCCCCCAAAAATGTTATGATTCTATAGAATCATAACATAGAAAGACTCTTCGGATCTAGCCATACCATTAGATTATATTGACAATTCCAAAAAACTGTTCATACTATCATCATAGTATGATGACGGTCGGGCGGATCTGCCCCCATCGTCTAGTGGTTTAGGACATCTCTCTTTCAAGGAGGCAACGGGGATTCGACTTCCCCTGGGGGTAGGGTACTACAAAAGGAAGTTGATCATGGATTATCAATAAGCCTAGAATGAATTCTTCCTGGGTCGATGCCCGAGCGGTTAATGGGGACGGACTGTAAATTCGTTGGCGACATGTCTACGCTGGTTCAAATCCAGCTCGGCCCAAAAAATCACCGCTCCATGAGTATAATATAACCAATTTGTCCTACAGAAAAGAAATGCTTGATCTGTAGAAATGAAGGAAAAGGGTCAATTTTTTGCTCTATTTATATTTTTTTCTCATCTCATGGAAAGGTTGATTATCCACTTTTAACAATAAAAAAAAGAATCACTAGTTACTAATAATCCGCGGCACTCTCGCTAAAGCCCGTGTTTATGTGGATATGATATCACTATATCATTCGTGTATCTGTTACGTTACAACATGACAATTCTTATGAAACCATAAGAATATGTATGCTATACACCTTGCTGGGATTGTAGTTCAATTGGTCAGAGCACCGCCCTGTCAAGGCGGAAGCTGCGGGTTCGAGCCCCGTCAGTCCCGAACTAGGATCCGATGAATTTCTCAATTCATTTCTCTATTTTTCGCGAAAGGTAAGAGGGGGAGCCGAATCGAATCCCCGGTGCGGGGAGGGGAATTTTTTTTCTTTTGTTTCGCATTTATCATCAGATAAATATGGGAATTTCCATTTCTTTTCCTAGTTCTTTCCCTAGTACTGATTGATAAGGGAGAGACATATGTCAATTGGTACAATCGGTAGTATTGCTATATTCAGTATTTTTTGTTCGAATATTTGATTTTTTATACTTAATCCTTTCTTTTTCCATCTCACTTATACTGTTTGTATCTGTGTATGACCCAGACAATACCAGTCATATGATACCTCATAATTTTATGTACATAATTCTATGTATATGTATGTATTAAGTAGGGAAGTTGTATAAGGAAGATAGCTAATAGGTTATAGAAAAGAAAAAGTGGAAAAAGGGTATGAAAATCTAATGATTGATGTGTATTTCTGATCAAATCAAAAATGATATTTTTGATTTAGTATGATAAAAGATCTTTCCTTTCTATGTTATACTACTACTATATTATTGAATTTTCGACGATGAATTGATTTGATAGATCAGAAATTGTTATTCATAATATTGATCTGATTCAGTATCATCGGGATGCAATTCATCCCGTTGAATTTGCAGGAGTCAAATTTATCATCTCTATGGGATTAGATCCCGAGTTATTGCGAAACAAAAGAAGATTAGATTATGGAAGTCAATATTCTCGCACTTATTGCTATTGCACTGTTCATTCTAGTTCCTACTGCTTTTTTACTTATCATCTATGTAAAAACAGTCAGCCAAAATGATTAATTTGAATGAAACTTGAATTATTATTAGTTCTTATCGATGATTCAAGAAATGAAAGAAAGGGATTCAAACTCTAAATCTTAAATGAAATGATTAGGCTGGAATCAGAAGTATCGTAGTAAGTATCTAAGCTGGTGTGGTAGAAAGGACTATATATATAGTTCTTTCTACCACACCAGCTATAGTATTGTTTTTATTATTATTATATATAGATCAAATTACAATACGTATGTACATATATTAGATGTACATATAGATAGCACTTTATTTCTTTTAGTTTGATTTCCCATCTCAAGAAGTCATTGATTGAACAATTAACGGATGATCCGCGGAGTTAAGTTATACAGTAACTTCTTCGGATTTGTAAAAGGAGTAGAGCAGACCCTGTCCATTTTTCATGCTTAAACATGAGATGAATCAAAAAAAGCATAAAAACTTTTCTAGTAGTCTAAAACAAATGTTAAATGTGTGATATGTGGATCGCTCAACAGAAGAAAGATCTCATTTTCTTATGTGTCGGATCTCTTTGGCCAATCACTAATCGCTTCGTTTCCGATAGAAAGAAAATATGTATTGTCATAATAGCAGAACGACTTTCTTTTAGAAAGGTAAAAGAAAAAGGGGAAATAAATAAAGAAAAAAAAATAGTATTAGTTTTTCTTATTGTAATATCCATAATTATGATAAGAGCTGATTCACTAAAATAGAATATTTAGGAAAAATTAGGTTGGAAAAAATCGCCTATCATGCGTAGATTTGAGTTTCGAAATACAATTATGGTAATCATTCATTACTGTATTCCAGTACAATTTGGAAGACATTTTTCTTTTTTTAGGGCTTCGCAAAATGATCAATAAAGAATTGATACGGTTCGATTGAGCAATTAGTAGTGCCCAGCCCTAGAGTCCACTCCTTCCCCATACTACAAGTGAAAGGGAAAATGTAAAGACTACCATTAAAGCAGCCCAAGCAAGACTTACTATATCCATGTGAATTATGTCCCCTATTTCTATGAAGGAATTATTCTATTATTGATTAATAATCATAGCGGAATCAATGGCGCAGAGTCAAAATAGGTAAGACTATTTATTGATGAACCAATTCAATGAATACACTCGTAACAAGTTTCTATATTTTAGGGTTTCTGGTAAAATCAGGAATCATTTAGTACAAATACGATGATACACACGCCTTTTCCTTGGAAATATCAAAGGAATGCTTCTATATGGAGCATGTAAGAATAGTAAGACCTATTGTTTGTTTTGATATTAATGCCTTTCCTTACTAAGCAAAAAGCATAAAAATATACCATCACGATAGATAACTATCTATCAGATACCTCTATTTCCTATTTGATCTAAGCTTACTGTCTTTCTTTCTGTGAAAGAATCCGGAGAACTCACCACCACTATTAATTAATACATTCTTTTTTTTTCACTTTACCCTTTACTCTTTTAATACCAGACGGAGTCACGAGACACTATTTTGAATAAGGGTAATTTAAGAGATCTTGTTATTATAGTCTTTCGTATAATCTCTTCTTCAATTCTAGTAGCAAAAACAGAGTGTCCCTTAGGAACCTTTGGATACCGAGATTTCCGACCTTAGTTCTGAATCCCGGAATTGACTCTCACCATTTATTTGATTCAATTGAAAAATCAAATAAATGGTGAGAGTCAATCATTAAAGTAATAAGTGAGAGTTGCTTCATCCCTATTGATACCGATTTGGGCTACACCTCAATTTTGAGAAAAAAAAATTACAGTCTTTTAGAAAACCTACACCATGGGTTATCAAAATCGAGTATTGACACGCCCACTTAGTCCTTTGCCTCTGCTTCTTGCGGAGCAAGAATTCGTCGAATTAGATCGGCAAGATAGGAAAGAAATCAAAAATCTTTTGTTGATCAGGCGACACCCGGATTTGAACTGGGGATAAAGGATTTGCAGTCCCCCGCCTTACCACTTGGCCATGCCGCCAAATTCGGTCCAAAATGGATAAAAATATTATCTATATTCTAATTCTATTACTCACTCCTTTTTTTATCTTGAATACCATTGTACTTATCCTTTTTAAAAAAGAAATTCCTGTTTTTTATTGGATCTAGTTTAGATTCTCCTCTTCGATTGATTGTATCTTAAAATATACATCGCTTAAAAACATCCCTTCTCTTTTTTATTGAGAGTAGAAAAAATGGATTTCCGGTCACAGACTGCAAAATTCAGGACAAATTGGAACCATTAACAATTTACTTTGAATTAGCGAACGATTCTTCCATTTTTATCTCCAATGAAATTTTGTTTCATTGAATAGCAAAAGAAAATCAAATTGATTTATGACTAATCAGTATTCATTTTTTTTTTTCAATAAGCAATCCTTTTCAATTATCAATTATAATTATAATAACATATATGTGTATATGTAAACCCCAGAACAGAAATTGTTACCCAGATATCAAACCGGATCTCTCTCTTATGTACATATCCCTATAGAGAATTCTCCTGTTTCAATTTTTCATTGAATATATTGAATAGAAAATACAAATTTTGATGGAGTGTGACTCACGTTGTCCCAAGTGAAATTACAATAAAAGATGTGATATATGGATAAAATAGATAGCCGTATCAGCATGTACTTAATAAAATAAATACAATTACAATAAATACTATTCTTATTATATTTT